AATCGCTCTTTGTTGTTCAAAATGAAGGGTTTCATTTTTGTAATTTTCTAATCGTTCCAAAGTGTCACAAGTGGCATTAATCAAATTTTCTTTTTCTCGTTCTATCTCAGAGTATCCATTCATTCGATACTCATCTGCTTCTATTTCCACTTTCTGTAAGCGAGTCCTGGCTCTTTCGAGCTGCTCAATGGCCCCTCTACGTAATTCTTCCGAATTTCGAATAGTACTCAAGATCCTCTGTTTTCGATTATCTAATAAATCATTTAATGAAAGTAGATTATCTTACCATTAATTTCACAACTTCCATAATCTCTTCCCGAACCAAACATGAATCTTTCGATTCATTTGGCTCTCACGCTCAATTATTTATTTTATGTTATGGGCATTCCCATATCTTTTTTTTTTAATGTAATGAGCCTACCCTCTCTTTTCTGTTTATATTCAAAAACATCGAAACTGATATAAGACCAGAATATTAGAAGGACTCTTCCGACCAGACAAAAATCTATAATTGTCAGCAAAGTTCTTTCTTTATTTGTATTTGTTCTTTATTTAATTTAAAATTTAAATTTACAATTTATTTCTATATATTTTTTTTATTTCCTTTTTTTCTTCAAATCCAAAAATTCCTATTTTTTTTTTACGTAGGTCGTCGATTCGGCATTGGAAAAAAAGAGCAAGATGCCCATTTTTTTAATAAATGGTTCAAATCATTTTATCGATATGAGTGTTCTATATCAGATAAATTACCAACTATTCATTTTTAAACCATTTCGGTACGTTAGTACCGGTAGAAAGAGTACCATGTTTTGCCTGGACTTCAAACAGTTTAGCTTTAACCATGTTAATGGTCTCACATTATTGGTTGATAGAGAATCAAATTTACCAATAAGTCACGAAATGCTATGGTTCTTACATATGATTTCTTAATTTATTCAGAAATAATTCGTTGAGATCGTGCACTTTTTTTCCTATTTATCCTATAAAATGAATAAAATACCATAAATAAAGTGCAGTCGGATGGATCCAACCTATTCTTGAAATACACAACTCGCACACACTCCCTTTCCAAAAAAAATCAATACACCAAGCACTACACTTAGATTTATTGGATTTGTTGCTAAAATATCGGTATTAAACCCGAAACTCCCGGCGGATGGCCAGTGACCCAAGGAAAGGAAAGAATCGGTTACATTTTTCATATGCTCTCCTCTTATAGATAGGACTAACAAAGAACAGAGTTCTTTTTGTATCACTTCGTCGTCCCTTTTTTGATCGATTTCTTTTTATTATATAAATTTTATTTCCTTTTTTTTTAATGGGAGTAGATTAAATCTAGTAATTTAATTTGATAATTTTGAAATTTCTTACTTGAAGTTTCCAATCCAATAAAATACTTATTAGGTTAAGTCTTGGGTCTCATGTCAATTGTGAAATATCTCGTTTGTTGAAACGATTCCTAAAAAAAGTAAAAAAAGGTTTCCATTGTACTAAACTAAGTACGCGAAGGAAGAAAACGAGCGGATCCAGTAATTACTCATCCTCAAAACAGTCCTTCCTTTCCTGGGGTATTGTCTCAACAAATAAATAATTGTAAGAGTAAACCGTTGATATAATTAGAAGAAGCAAACAGCAATTCTGAGTTAATAAAATAAGAAAAAAGTATAGCGAGTTAAAAAAATAAGAAAAAAAGTATAGTATGTAAGGTACTTTTTTACATTTCTAGGATTAAACAAAAGGATTCGCAAACAAAAGTGCTAACGCCACGACCAGTCCATAAATTGTTAAAGCTTCCATAAAAGCTAGACTAAGCAATAAAGTACCTCGTATTTTACCCTCTGCTTCTGGTTGTCTCGCAATACCTTCTACAGCTTGGCCTGCAGCAGTACCTTGACCAACTCCAGGTCCAATAGAAGCAAGCCCTACGGCCAACCCAGCAGCAATAACGGAAGCGGCAGAAATCAGTGGATTCATGGTAAGTTCCTCGCACCAAAAAAAAAAATGGTTAATGATACAATCAACCAATGAATTTTTACTTCATTTTTTTTTATCATTTTTTTTTTCATTAAGATTTTATCATTAAGATCTATCTGATTAAGATCTATCGGGTCGAAATAACTAAAAACTCCGAATTGAAATGATAACATTACTGAATCGTCAGAACTATTTCGATATCTCATTTTGAGTTTCTACTCATAATGGAGTTTTTGTAAATACATATGTATACGGTTCTAGTTATTGCATTTCTTTCTTTCGAACCATTCTTTCATTCAATTCTTCTTTCCTTTCTTTTTTCTTCTAGATACTATCCTTGAGTTCATCTCTTTTTTGCATTTCATTCAATCCACAATCACAGACGAAACAGAAGGACTTATATTGGAACTATATAAATGCAGTGAACCGCAATCAAATCAATCAATAATATATATATATATAGGGTATATAATAATATATATATATATTAGGAATAGTTCTATATATCTAGTAAATAAATTAGGTGTGCCGGTGACACGAACGTGCCGTAGCATGAAAGAGAACAAAAAAGAAAAGGAAATATATATATATATATATTAGGAATAGTCCTATATAACTAGTAAATATCTAATATCACATATACATTTGTTTCTTCCATAACGTAAACCACCCACATTTTATATTGAATCGGATTCTAGAATCATTCCTCGAAAGAGACACAGGGGCTGGACTTATAGAGATTACATACATCTAGTGTGACCCCCCCAACCCATCTTTTTTTTTTTACAATTCCGCAATATCGTCTATCTTTTTTCCTACGACTCTAGGTCGTATATTCATACGTATTTGTATCTATTATGTTCCCCAACCAAGTGGATTATCTTGAATCATGCATGAATTGGGATAAGCTTAAAAAAGACTATTTCGAAAACTAGTCAATGATGACCCTCCATGGATTCACCTATATAAGCCGCGGCTAACGTTGCAAAAATAAGAGCTTGAATACCACTTGTAAATAATCCAAGAAGCATAACAGGTATAGGAACTACTGAAGGGACTAAAGAAACAAGAACAACAACTACTAATTCATCAGCCAATATATTCCCGAAAAGTCGAAAACTAAGAGATAAAGGTTTTGTGAAATCTTCTAGGATGTTAATTGGTAAAAGTATTGGGGTTGGTTGAATGTATTTCCCGAAATAACCCAATCCTTTTTTGGTAAGACCCGCATAAAAATATGCCGCTGACGTGGGTAAAGCTAAAGCAACAGTAGTATTTATATCATTCGTAGGCGCAGCTAACTCCCCATGAGGTAATTGTATGATTTTCCAAGGTAAAAGAGCACCTGACCAGTTAGAAACAAAAATAAATAAGAACATAGTTCCAATAAAGGGAACCCAAGGACCATATTCTTCTCCAATTTGAGTTTTGCTCAAATCTCGAATAAATTCAAGGACATATTCGAAGAAATTCTGACCGTCGGTCGGAATGGTTTGTGGATTCCGAACAGCTATGATGACTGAACCTAATAAGATAGCAATTACGACCCAAGAAGTGATAAGTACTTGGGCATGGATTTGTAAACCTCCTATTTGCCAATAGAAATGTTGGCCTACTTCTACACCCGATATATCGTATAACCCTTTGAGTGTTTTAATGGAACATGGTATAACATTCATATTGTCCTCTGACAGAAATTGAACTTCAAAAAAGGAATTATTTTGATTCAACCATCTATTTCTCAACTCACTAACTTGAATCATTAATCGTATATTTTATTTACGATACCAAGAAATTACATAACATCATAACATAATATCAATATCCCCAGTACTTTTTTTATCTCTTTTTAAAAATTCAAAAATAGTAACCGATCCAATAAATCTATGGAGTTGCCAAATAATTAACTAATCTTATTATTCTTAATGATAATCAACGATTTCTTATATAGCTAGAACGACCCTCACAAATTGCAGATACTAATTTGTTAAGAATCAATCGGATTGAAGCTATAGCGTCATCGTTTGCTGGAATCGAAATATCTGCGAGATCTGGGTCACAATTTGTATCGATTAAACAAATTGTCGGAATCCCCAAAATGGCACATTCTCGAAGAGCCGTATATTCTTCTTGCTGATCAACGATGATCACAATATCAGGCAACCCCGTCATATATTTGATCCCACCGAGATATGTTTGCAAGGTAGATAATTTTCTCTTCAACATTGCTGCATCTCTTTTGGAGAGACAGTTGAGTTTCCCCATCTTTTGTTCTGCTCTTAAGTCCCTGAACTTGTGAAGTCTCGTTTCCGTAGTGGACCAATTCGTTAACATACCACCAAGCCATTTTTTATTAACATAATGACACCGAGCCCTTATTGCAGCTGATGCTACTGAATCCGCTGCTTTATTTTTTGTACCAACGATTAAGAAGTTTTTTCCCCTACTTGCTGCATCAAAAACTAAATCACAGGTTTCTGATAAAAAACGAGCAGTTCTAGTGAGATTTGTAATATGAATACCTTTACGCTTTGCAGAGATGTAAGGGGCCATTCTAGGATTCCATTTCTTAGTACCATGACCAAAATGAACTCCTGCTTCCATCATCTCTTCCAAATTGATGTTCCAATATCTTCTTGTCATTTTTCCCCAGACTTCCTTTTTTTTTTAACAAAGAGACGAGGTACCCTGAAATAAATAATTGTTCCGATGGAACCTTCTACGGGGGATTGACCGTTGATACACGACCCAAACCATTAATTTCTTTTAATTACTTATTTTATTTTTTACCAAATCAATAATCGGACCAGATAATTGAAAGATAGTTAAAGTGAAATGAAAGAATCTGCTCTTAGGAATCATTAAATCGCGTAAATGATTGTTCTGATGTCTCATGGAAATTTGTCTCATGGAAATTGTTTTGGACGTAAGAACAAAATAATTCTCTATGGTGTAACAAAATATCTCTTATTTCCAACTCGAATAGATTCTTTCTTTTGATTTCCAAATGAATGTTCTTGTCTTGCCTTGAAGGGTGTACTAATTTTTGGAATCCGGTACCAACAGGTATAATCCCCCCCAGAACAACGTTTTCTTTCAGGCCTTTCAACCAATCAATACGACCTCGTAGAGCAGCTTTTGCTAAAACTCGAGCGGTTTCTTGAAAACTTGCTTCGGATATGAAACTTTGAGTATTTAGAGATGCCCTCGTTATTCCCAATAAGATTGCCCGATAACAGATCGCTTCGTCCAAAGCACGCCCTGCTCGTTCCGCTCGCAAAAAGCCGATTAATTCTCCAGGTAAAAAAACATTAGACATTCCATCTTCTGAAACCAACACTTTTGATGTTACTTGACGTACAATAATTTCTATATGTCTATTATGGATCTGTACCCCCTGGGATCGATAAACCTTTTGGATCTTATTAACCAAAGAGATACGACTTTGGGCTATGGTTAGCTCAGCTCCAATCAAGAATCCCCAGGGGATTCCAAGAATTCTTTGTATACGTTCGTTCCAACCTTCAACTCTCCTTTCTAGGTTCATCGATATTGAATCAATCGAACGCACTTCTAAGATTTGTTCCACTTTTGGAAGACCTTGCGTTATGTCACCAGATCTCGATTTTTCATATATAAATGTAACTAATGTATCTCCTTCGTAAAGGATTTCTCCATAATGGCTATGAACAGTTGCTCCTGGAGTGGCCAAATAGGGTTTAGCTGATCTTATAACTAAGGAGTCAACATGAACAATTAAAATTTGACCAGATTTTTTTACGTGTGATTCGTATTTGAATAGACATACATTTTCACAAATAAATTGTCCAAGGCTAATTATTGTAGATGTCTCTTCACAATAATCGTGATGGAGAAAGCACCAATTCAAATGGAATGGATTCAAAATTATGTTACCGCATGGATCGGGATTATAAATCCTCCTATTTTCATCTATTAAACAGTATTTAAGTACTTGGAAAGTCTGTTTAAAATTGTCAAGTAGCAAATATTTCTTTAACAAGATATGATTATGAGTTATTAAATAGTAAGATGAAAAAAAATTCGCTATTTTAGGGACAATAGTCCCTAAGGGACCCAGCAAATCCCTAATTTGGATTATGGGATCTGATTCTTTTGTCACATTGTTATATTTCGAGCCATTGAATGGACCAATTTGAGAACAATTGGATGATGACAAAATTATCAAAGATTGGCATTCCTTATTTCGATTCAACAACGTACCAATACCAATAGTTCCTTGATGTTGGGTAAGTGATTGAATCTTCGCCTTGGAATAAAAAGGATTGATATTGGTGCGATCTAATCCATTATCGGAAATCAATACGGAACTTGCCCTATCATACCTTTTTCCGGTATACGAAATAGTGGACTTGACTAACTCAATTCTTATGAAATCGCGAATCAGATCATTTGTCCTTACCTCAACAAAGGAAGCATGAACCTCTTCTATAGAACCATTTTTTTCTTGGTCCCAATTCAATACTAAGCAAGTCCGAACTAATTGAATACTTGTGTGATAAATTCCTCGAATTGACTTGCCATTTCCATAAAGGATATAATTGACAACTCTAAGTTGGACATTATCCTTTTCCTGCAAGAGATCCCGAGGGAAAAGTGTTGCTAAATTTATCCCATCAGCTATTTCATATGTGACTACGGACCGAACCGAAACAAAATACTTTTTCTTGGTGGGTGTGATCCGTTGGACATAGATCCAATTTTTCAATTTTTTTGATTTCTTAGAATTTTTTTTTTCCGTCTCTGGTGGTATCAAAATGCCGCTGTGCCTGGATATCTTATCTGTTTCTCCAGGAAAATGAATATCTCCAGAAAAGATTTTCAGTTCAATACTTTTTTTTTTTCTCTCCACTCGGACTAATCCGCCTACCCGGCTTCTTGTATTTAAAGCGAGTTGTGTATCTACTCCAATGATACTATTGTTCCGGACCATTATGAACGAAGATCCGGGTAAGATATGCACTTCTTCCAGAATGAAAAAAAACCGATCTACTTTCTGGTATTTCGGACTAAATTCTTTTGCTCCTCGATACTCAATCAAATCCTCTTTTTTTATGATTGAATCTACCTCTATGGTCCCATATTTAGTAATTCCTGAACTATTTCTTCTGTATCGTGGATCATCAAAATAAGCAAGAATACTATTTCTACGTAAAATACCATTTATGGGTATTTCAATCGAAATACCAAAACAGGGCATTAGTTCTTTATCTCGTTCTTGATCATATTGTAATGGGATAATGAATCTATTTCTTCGTTTTTTCGCCAAGAAATCAGAATTTTCTTGGAGAATAGAAGGATATATGAAATTCCAATGACCATTGGATATGATTCGATCAGGTCTTGAATAGTCAAGAATTTCCCTATCTTTTTTACCAGAAGTATCCAACAATTTATGTCTTACTCGATGATTAGTCATTGAGAGGCCAAAGATATATCTTTCTTCGAAAGAAAAAGAATGAACATTCATTTGATCTTGATCTTTGTGGAGCGAAAAAGACACTATACTGGATCTGCGCGGACCTCCTGCTAATATCCATAAATGACTTGTTTTTGGTAATAGATGAACATTACCATGTATATATTCAGATGCATGGTGGACATCGGTACTCCAGTGCATTTCTCCCTCTGATTCAGAATAAATATGTTTTCGTACCTTCTCTTTAAAACGAAAAGTAGACGTTCCGGCACGAATCTCAGCAATCACTTGTTCTGATTCTACATATTGATCATTTTGAACTAAAATCAGACTTTTTGGTGGAATATTCACATTATGGATAATATCCCGAGTCTCAATAGTTACATACAAGTCTATAGAACATAGAAAAGCAGGATGCCCATGACGGGTACGTGTGGGATAAACCAAATCCTCATTGAATTTTATTTTTCCATTAGAAGGAGCTCGTACATGTTCGGCAGTATCACCTGTGAATACTCCACCGGTATGAAAAGTTCTTAATGTTAGTTGAGTCCCTGGTTCCCCAATTGATTGACCCGCAATAATACCTACGGCTTCTCCCAATTCGACCAGGTCGCCGTGAGTGGGACTCCGACCATAACATAATTGACAGATCCAAGATGCACTCTTGCAAGTAAAGGGGGTTCGAATATATATTGGTTGTGCCCGAAAGGTTATGAATCGATTGACAAGTCCAATCCCAATATCTTGATTTCGAACGGCAATGCATCGTAGACCCATATATATATTGTCCGCTAATACACGACCAATTAGTGTTTGGACAAAAATTTTTTCCGTCATCCCATTTCGAGGACTCACGGAAATACCTCGGATAGTACCACAATCCGTTCTACGTACAATAATGTGTTGAACTACTTCAACAAGTCTACGCGTGAGGTATCCGGCATCTGATGTTCGTACAGCAGTATCTACAACTCCTTTGCGGGCTCCGTAGCAGGAAATTATATATTCTGTCAAAGAAAGCCCTTCGCGTAAATTGCTTTGGATGGGTAAATCAATCATTTGTCCTTGGGGATCCGACATTAATCCTCTCATACCTACTAATTGGTGTATCTGAGATGCATTTCCTCTAGCTCCCGAAAAGGACATCAGATGGACTGGATTAGAAGGATCAGTCATCCGAAAATTAGGATTCATTTCTTGTCTCAAATATTCACTTGTAGCATACCATATCTCAATGGATTGACGTAATTTTTCTACCGCATGTACATTTCCATAATGATGGTGTTTTTCAAAAATAAAACTTTGTTGTTCAGTGTCTTGGACTAACCATCCCTTAGAAGGTATTGTTAAAAGATCATCAATTCCTAATGAAATAGATGTAGCAGTGGCTTGCTGGAAACCCAAAGTCTTTACTTGATCCAGGATGTGTGATGTATATGCCATTCCGAAATGATCTATTAATCTGCTAATAAGTCGTTTCATAGCAGTTCTATTTATCACTTTATTGTGAAAGACCAGATCAGCCCGTTCTGCCATAAGTACCTCTATATTCTGCTGAGTAGGATTCGACAATGGGCCTGAGTCAGTGATTCGAAAACTTCCTTTCCTCAATCTCAATCTTGATTCACGCAAAAATTCAGAAATTATGATACCAGTGAAACTGGAGAGACCCGAATTCCTACGGGCACGGGCATCACCTAATCTAATTTATTAGTTTAGATAGCGTATGAATAGGCCCGACAAAACCCCTGTATGGCTTCTTCTATTTCTCGATAAAAAGAAATATGACCAAGAGTGGTTCGAATGTATATACAATGGATTTCCTTTTTTACACTTCCTACTATTAGATAGTGCTCATAAATCTCATGATAAGTACCCAAAGATTCATATTGAAGTTCGATGGGAACTTCTCTTGAGCCAATGACACGTTGATCTAGTCTCCATCGGAGCCACAAAGGACTATCTAAACTGATTCGTTTCTGCCGATAAGCTCCAAGTACATCATAGGAACTACAAAAATACAGTTCTTTCTCTTTCGTATACTTATAGTCATTATCGTCAACTGTATTATTTTGATAGTTTCCGCGATTATATGTATTATGCCTATTTGCACAAATACCTTTACGATTCCTGATCGTTAATACATAGAGTCCGATAAGCATATCTTGAGTTGGTACGGAAATGGGATCCCCAATAGCTGGAGACAAGAGATTTATATGAGAAAACATAAGTAAACGAGCCTCTGCTTGAGCTTCCAAAGATAAAGGTACATGAACAGCCATTTGATCTCCATCAAAGTCTGCATTGAAACCCTTACAAACTAATGGGTGTAAACAAATAGCGCGCCCCTCCACTAAAATGGGTTGGAAGGCCTGTATGCCTAATCTATGCAAGGTGGGTGCTCTATTCAACAATACAGGATGCCCCCGCATAACTTCTTGAAGTATTTCCCATACAATCGGTTCTTTTTCCCGAATTTGACTTTTAGCAATCCCTATGTTAGAAGCAACATGTTGTCTGATTAGACCACGAATTAAAAATGTTTGGAAAAGCTCTATTGCTATT